CTCCGTACTGCTGAAAGATTTAACCGCACACTTGAAAAATAGCCCAAAAGGTGAAATGAATGTTCGGAGAATTGGTTTATTTGGATCATTCCTGGTTGAGACCAAACATCAAAATTACATTGCCATAAATGGATAAGATAGTATTTCCATTTATTCATCAAAAAGGGCGCATTCTTTGAAGCCAAAATGGATTTTCCTTGATATCGAACATAATGAATGAAAGTATCTGTGAAGAATGATAAGGTAGACGAAAAATCCTTAGCAAAGACTTCGACAAAACCTTCCGTTTTTGCATAGAAATAGATTCGCTCAAAAAAAACACTAAAAGATTTTAATCGTAAATGAGAGAATTTGTTACGCAGAAAAAGGAAGATAGATTCGTATTCACATACATAAAAATGATATAGGAATAAGAAAAATCTTGGATTACTTTTTGAAAAAGTAGAAATCGATTTTTTTGGAGTAATAAGACTATTCCAATTACAATACTCATAAAGAAACAACCTTAATAAATGAAAGAAAGGGGTATCTTTCACCCAGTATCGCAAGGTTTGAACCAAAATTTCCAGATGGATAGGATAGGGGATTCGTACATCTGACACATAATTTAAATATGTCAATTTATCCTCGAAAAACGGAAAAATGGAATGAATTGATCGCAAATTATTATAATATTTTATGATTTCTGCCTCCTCTAAGGAGGAGCTTAATTGTAGGGAAAATGGAATTTCCACGACGATGGTAAAACCTTCTGATATTATTTGAGAATATAAATTCTTGTTATAACCCCAAAATTTATTTTTTTTAGAATCATTAGCAGAAATAATCAAATGATTCTGTTGATACATTCGAGTAATTAAACGTTTTACAATCAGTAAACTAGATTTATTGTCATAATCTACATTTTCTGCAAAAATGGATCCATTAAAATCATGACCATAAGCAAGTCCATAAATATACTCACGAAAAATAAGTGGGTATAGGAAGTCCTGTTGGCGCGATATATCTAGTTCTAAATCTACTTGATATTCCTCCATTTTTGAAATTAAATTTTAATTTGGTCAAAGGATCAGGGATTCATTGATTCTCAAATGATACATAGTGCGATACAGTCAAAACAAGGTATTCTATATTCTAATTAGAATAAAAAATGAGTATGAATAGATACCTAGAAAACAAGTAAAACCCATCAACGGACTCTCTCTCCTCGCTTTTTCCATCTAATTGTTCTAGGATAACAAGCTAGTTAGAAATCCTTTATTTTCTCAGCCTAATCGCTCTTTTGATTTTGGAAAAAAAAAAAAAAGATCTTTATCAATATACTCTTTCTTCTACACATTTATCGCCATCGCATAATGGAGAATAGCTAATAGTTAGGACTCATAACAAAAATCAATCAATAAATAATCTATTCGTGGCAAAAGCTTTTCCCACATCAAGCACTAATCAATTTTTAACATACAATTAGATGGGTAATCATTCAAATTAAAAACGAAAGCTCGTTGCTTATTGTTTCCCTATAATTGGAGCCGCCAAGCTCTATCCCTTTATTAATTCAACCCCAACTGCATTTTTTTCTTTCGATCCAAGAATTCAAACAAAAATTTTGGCCGGATCCAATAAGAATGAAATCTTTTTTTTAATTCGCCGTTGTATTGATACGACATGCTGCTTTTTCCATTCATTCCTTTCTGGATCAGTCGTGGTTTTACAAACTCTACCGATGGTATGGACGAACTAATTGCTTCATAGAAATGTGTAAAAAATTGAGTCGCGCTTAAAAGCCGAGTACTCTACCATTGAGTTAGCAACCCTAATAAAATTTTAAAAATAGGATGTGTATATTCAATCGCAATAAAAAAGCCTACGGAACGGTAACGTGAATAAATCGATCGATTTATTCATGTTCGAATTATATTTGTTTGATATGCTCTTGTCAATATGAGTATTGAAAAACGAATATAAAAGAATACAATTGAGAGAAAAAAAACAAAAACAAGCAAAACAGATTAAAATTATAAAATGAAATATAGATATTCTATCTTATATATAGATATTATATAAAATTATAAAATGAAATATAGATTCTATTTATATATTATTAATAGATTATTTATTCTATCTATATTATCTATTTTATTTAATTATTTTATGTTATAATTATTAAATCGAACTTCTATTCTAAACTCAAAAATTATAGAAAAAACTTCTTAATAGTTCCCCCTGTTGTGTGAAATTCACATCGAAAAACTAAATCGTTGTTCTCTATTAAGAATCAGAAGAACCCTTTTCGTAAAATCTTGGTCTGCTTAATAAGTTTCTATTCCAATACGAAAAGAAAAAAGGGCAATATACAGGGTGGGTAACAAAAGTTATGTTATGATATTTAGTTTGATCTATGGTCCGAAACGAAACTACGGGATAGAAAAGAATACACCAATCCTAACGATCCATAGGATTCATTATGGATACAAGCTAAGAATAAGAATAAATAAAAATT